TTTGACGAACAGGATGAAAAATCATTACTCTTTCGACACAAGAAAGGGGTTTAGAAAATTCCTTTTCTTGTGTCGAAGACTAGGAAGACAAATAATGCCTCCTAGAATTATTTGTTCCCCGCATTTATAGTTCGTTCTATTACCCGCTTACTTATGCTAATATCTATCCCAATTTTATTCTATTTCAAATAGAAAATAGAATAAAATGGATCCATTTTATAACATTGAAATCTGGCAATAGTAACATAGTCGTACCAATTCAATTTGGTTAAAAAAAAACAAAGAAAGAGGTGGTAAAGTCATAAAATAAAGTCAAATAAAATAGTCTTCTTCAAACAAAAATCTACCTATTATGACTAGGAATGCGGTACAAGGGATTCCCCCAAGCTCGTAGAAAAAGAGCAAGTAAATAAAAGGTTTTTCAGAATTGATTTTTTTTGATCATACATAAAAATTTTGTTCTTTTTACGAACCTGATGTCGATAAATCCGCGAGTCTAGAAATTCATTTCGGCCAATTGAACCTTCTCGAACTGTTTCTTTTTAAGAACCAAAAAGATTTGTGCCAAAATAACAGATGCCAAGAAGAACAAAAGACCTTGGACACGTAATGGATCTTGAAGTACTATTTCTGCATCTCCCTGACCAAATCCACCCACATTAGGATTACTCGTTAATGGTTGATCCAATTTGATGGATTCACCCTCTGAAACAAGAAGTTCTGGTCCTGGAGGGATAATATCAACCACTTGACGTCCATCCGATGGGTCTGTTATGGTTATTTCATATCCCCCTTTTTCTTTTCGTATGATTTTACTTACTATGCCCGCTCCTGTAGCATTATAAACTGTATTGTTACTCTTGCTTCCATCGGGATAAATCTGACCCCTTCCCCTATTCCCCCCTACGTATATAGGATATTTTAAGAAATGAACATCTTTCTTAGTAGCGGGGTCCGGGGAAAGAATAGGAAAGGTGATTTCACTATATTTCTGACCAGGGACAGGCCCTATCACAAGAATATTTTTTTTATTAGGGCGATAGCTCTGAAAAGACAAATTGCCTATCTTTTCTTTCATCTCGGGAGAAATACGATCGGAAGGAGCTAATTCAAACCCCTCCGGTAAAATAAGAACAGCCCCCACATTCAAACCCCCTTTCTTACCATTAGCAAGAACTTGTTTCACTTGCTTATCATAAGGAATTCGAACAACTGCTTCAAATACAGTATCAGGAAGTACCGCTTGTGGAACCTCAATATCCACGGGCTTATTAGCTAAATGGCAATTGGCACATACAATACGCCCAGTCGCTTCTCGTGGATTTTCATAACCCTGCTGCGCAAAAATGGGATATGCACTTGAAATGGATGTCCGAGTTATGATATATATCATGAGCGATACGGAAATAGATCGAGTAATCTGTTCCTTTATCCAAGAAAAAGTATTTCTAGTTTGCATGGTCTAATCATTGATCCGAAAATTTCTACAATAAATTGGGTAGGTCACTGGTATAGTTCCCTATCCCCCGATTCTGCTATTTACTGGAATCAAATACTATAGGATGAAAATCCCCCCGATAGAAAGTTTTTAATGCTTATGTAGAACTACAAAGTAAGAAACATTCTAATTGGATTAGATTAATATCGGTGGATCATTTATCAATCATTCATTGAATGATAAATAACTACAAGTGACGGAGATACACGATTTAAATAACGGAAAATCCAATATTTTAAAATAGTATCGAGAATAACTGGAAAAGTGGAAACAAGACCAGATATAATTTGATCATTATGAATAAATCCAAAATCTTTGTAGACAGAACCAATCATTAGTTCCCAACCGTGGGGTGAATGAAATCCGATACATAAATCGGTTAATAAAAGAATCGAAAAAGCTTTTACTGTATCACTTAAGTTATATAGGAATTCCTGAGCCCAAGAGTTAAGAATAACAAGTTCTTCATTACCTAAAATAGAATAACCGCTTAGAATAACAAAACAGAGTATATTTGTCGAGAAGTGAAAAATCGTATGGATACGATCCTCATTGTGTATCTTGATTAATTGGATCGTTTCTTTGTGGATTCCTGTAGGAAGCTTTTGTAGATGTGTCTCCGAGTATTCTTTGATCATTTCGTCCAAAAAGAGGATTTCCTCTAATTCTATGAACTTTTCTAGAATACTTTTTTCTTGAATATCATTCAAAAAAATTTCGGATTGACCAGTATTCGACCAATTAGTAACCCAAGATTCCATACTTTTAGTAAATGAGAAAGAAATCCACCAAGGCAAAAATACTATAGATGCAAGATACAAAAGAGGAGTGAATGCTTTCTTTTTTGCCATTTTTCACCTGTGAATTTTTAATTAACCCACTTCATTTGTCGACTCTATGTGATCGAATATTTCTTTCAAACATGAGTTCTAGACAAGGTATCAAATCTATGAATCTATTTTATTTGTGATTTTGTTTGAATTTAGAAAGAATACAGAAATAGACTAAGACTCCACTTCGAATTCGAATGAAGAAATAATCAAAAATATTGTTTCCAGATATCTTAATTCATCAAATTCCAAACAAGTGTCTCCTTTTGATGAATGAACGAAAGAAGTACTTTAAGGAATGAATATTATTGAGATTTTGAGACGAAAGAACTCCTTTTCTATCAAAATATCCAATATTTCGAAAAAATTCCAACGATTCCCCATAGTCAAGAATAGAATAATTGAGAGAAAGATATTGTGATGATCAAAAAAATGAGCGGAAAGGAAAAACAAGACAGAAATAGGCCAGTTATCATTATTAAGAAAACCCATTATTGGTTAGTAAAGAACACAAACGAAAGGATAAAAAAAGGTCGATTGACAAACCAAAAAGGAAATAATTTACAAGATATGATTTATCTGCATCTAAAGTATCACTTCCAACAAAAATTGAACTTCAAAAAAAAAAAGAGAAATTTCTTTCTTTCGAAATCGTTTGATATATGAGATGAATTGAATCTAGTAGTTCAATTTCTTACTTGTTTCAATTGAGTTGCATGGATTTGGATACGCATAAAAAACCACAAAACTCTTTTTTTGTGGTTGTTCCATATACGTCGGCTTTGGCTGGACTGAACGTTCTGACGAAACTTCAGTTAAGTTATGTTATAGAAAAAAAGAGGATTCTTGCATTTTTCCCTCCTGCTGAGAAAGCATTCGTTTTTCAGCCCAGTTCCTTTTCTCAAAAGACTTCAATTGGTACGCGCAAGAAATAGGCCAATTCCGCGGCTTTTTGTTCAATTTCTCGTGGAGTCAAATTCTCATCAGTACGGGTCAACGGAATAGCCCCCCGGCCTCGGATGTCCATATAAAGGACACGACGAGCATAAATACCCTCTTTCACTTCTATTCTAACGGATTGAATATCTTTTATAAGGAATCGGAGGAATATGCGACGATTTTTTCCAGGAAATCCCCAACGAAAAATACACACTTTTCCTTCCTTTCTATCGAATCGATCATAACCACAACCTACATTCCAGGAAATTGTGCACCACAAATAGGAACTAATAAAGAGACCCGCGATCCCGTAGAAAGACATCACGATCCCTTGTGGAAAAAAAATGATTTGCTGAGACGGAACAAAAGATATCAAATTTCTACCAAGATAACTGGAAGTTCCAACCAATAAGAATCCTAAGGAACCTAAAAAAACGATAAGGGCCCAGCAAAAATTACTTAATTTTCGAGACCCCGTTATAAGTTCTATCCATATATGTTCTGATCGCCAACTCATACTTGATACGATTGCATTTTATTGGAATTGAGAGAATACCCCAAATTAAAATTATTTTGACTTTACTTTTTTTTGTTTCCGAAGTAACTCTCATCAACTAGCACTAGTTTGATGTGAACTAGCACTAGTTTGATGTGAACCTTTAGGAGTAATTCATCAAATTGGTTAGATCTAAAATAATAACATACCCTTCATATGATCCCAATATACATATTGATATACATATAGATCCACCAACTTTACATTTTAGGCATTCAGCGATCCTGATCTATTTGAAAACTAGCTAGAATTCATTTACCCATAGATCATTTTCGGCAGGCATAAGAGCTTTTTCCTTTATGTTCGGCGAAAATCACATGTTATACCATATTTCCCGAAATAAATATCTGTGTTATGCTACAAGTCTAAGTTTCAAAAAAAAAAACGGATGAGGTTGGGTCCCCTCAGATCTAAACAATCTTGTTTTTTTGAACATGAAGAAATAAAGAAGCCATTGCAATTGCCGGAAATACTAGGCCTACTAAAGGCACAAAAATAGAGGGAAAATTGAAAGTTGTCATAAAATGGGTACCTCGATTTACTATTTGTACCTGTTATTATTTTTTTTTAATATCATATTTTATATTTATACTAATTATAATTAAGAATTATAATTATTATGAATTCGTAGTTATTATTAATTACTAATTAATTCAATTACTAATTAATTCAATTTGAAAATTTTTATTAGAGAGATAAGTATCTATATCTCTAAGTGAGTATATAGAATAAGTCCAAGGAATGTAGAACTAAATAAATTCATCTATCTACATGAAAGATACGTATGATAATCAACTTTCTTTTTTTTATTTATTTCTTTGTGTTTTGTTCTTGTCTTCTAATTTAATAAAGAAAGAGTTTCTTACAAATTATCGAAAGATTCGTTAGAATGCGACACAACCGGGATTTTTAGTGAAAATGGGATTTTCGGGAGATGGAGAAAGATACAAAACTATATATCTATCTTTTCTCTATTTGAATTTGATTATATACGTAAGACGAAATTCGGTTTATTTGCCTAATTTCACGAAAGGAAGAACTCACGCTTTTATCTTGTTGATAGAGACTTCTTAATTAGTAATCTGGAATCTAGGTAAAAAAAAAAAAGAGTTATCCGCAACTTTTGATTCTTTCTACAATTAGATCTTAGGTCACCAAAGAAAACTCCATTCTTATTTACTTTGATTCCGATAAGCTAACTACTTGTTTGCTACAAATAAAAAAATAAAATAATTGAACTTAGTGCGCTCTACTTGATTGAATTGGAATTCAAAGGAAAGAAGGCGTGGAGCTTAAATAACTCACTCAGAACGCTTTTTAAAAGATTACGTGGTACGATTAGGTCGAATAAGCCCTTCTGGAATAAATATTCAGCCGCTTGTGAACCTTCGGGTACTGTTTTATTCAATGTTTGTTCAATTACTCTTTTACCCGCAAATGCAATGTAGGAATTTGGTTCGGCAATAATGATATCTCCCAACATACCAAAACTAGCTGTTACCCCACCAGTAGTAGGAGATGTAAGGATTGATACATACAATAACTTTTTATTTGATTGATAATCATATAAGGCAGACGAGATTTTAGCCATTTGCATCAAGCTCAAACTTCCTTCTTGCATGCGCGCCCCCCCCGAAGCGCACACTATAATAAGAGGTAGAAATTGATTGGTAGCGTACTCAATCAAACGGGTGATTTTCTCCCCGACTACGGATCCCATACTACCCCCCATAAACTGAAAATCCATAACCCCAATTGCTACGGGAATGCCATTTAGTTGACCTACGCCTGTTTGAACAGCCTCAGTTAATCCTGTCTTTCTTTGATAAGAATCAATACGATCTTTATAAGACTCCTCCTCCGAATGAAATCCAATGGGATCCAGAGAGACCATGTCTTCATCCATAGGATCCCAAGTACCGGGGTCGATCGAAACTTCTATTCTTTCTGAACTACTCATTTTCAAATGATATCCACATTGTTCACAAATATTCATTTTTGATTTCAAAAATTTCTTATAATTTAATCCATAACAATTTTCGCATTGAACCCATAAATGCCTGTATTTTTGAGTTGCATCGAGATCATTAGACCTTTCTCTTAGAGTTAAATCACTACTCTTCGCGCGGGTTCGTATACCGGACCTACCGCTTTCACTACTAGTTCTACGTTTATCAAAAACGCACCTAGAAATGTACCTGTCACTACTATCACTTACAATGGACGTATCAATACAGATTTGAGACTGAAGATAACTGTCAATGCAACTAGTAATGTGATTTTTAGTATCATACATGTAACGATTGTATAAGGAATCTTCACTCGTAGATCCATTATTCATATAACTAGAATTGCGATAACTAGAAAAAGCACTTTCTAGTTCACTCAAATGATCGTTGTCAATCTCAAAAATCTTATTTTCAATATCAAAATAGATAGAATAACTGTCTCCATTACTATCCCTAACTAAAAAAGTATCATCAGAGATGAAATTCCGAATGTCTTTGACGCCAAATAAATGATCAACATTACTGTAACTAGAATTGCCACGACCCCTCCAACTATGAATGTTTTTAGCCCTACCTTTTCTATTCGGATCTTCACTTTCACTAGTATTTTCAATAGGACCAAGATTGTCCGTTGATTTCTTTATCCCATACCTGCGTTCTAACCCCTTCTTAAACACCATCGAATTAAACCACCATCTTTCCATAGAGTTTTCTTGCCCCCTATTTGTATAAATATACAATAGATGAATAGTCATTCGATCCACAATTCTTTATTTTTATTTGAATATCTTATTTCCTATCAGACTAAACATAGAAATTCAATCACTACTATACTAATAGGAAGTGTGAAAAGGGATTCTCTTTTGTTTTGTGGGAATCCGAGGGTAAGACTTCACTATAATATGAATATGATGGAATCCCTTTTCATTCTAAATTCAATATTAAAATGAAATATGATGATAAAAAGTGGTTTTTCCTATGTCTTCGCCTCGAGGAAAAAAAAAAAAGAAATATTTGTTCTCGCCTAGAAAGAATTTTTTCGTAAAATCTCATCTAATAACTAACTAATAACAAGTAATAAATTAAGGTTCTATTCCAACACGGAACGAAAAAGACAATATACAGGATGGGTCGAAAGATTTGGGATACTTCGCTTTATTCAGGGAAACTACAGGATATATAAAGAATATACCAATCCTAAGGATCTATAGGTTAAATTGTGGATCCAAGACAACAATAGAAAGATTTGAGTCTTAGATTTCTATTTCAAATCTTCTATATATGTATTTATCCAAAATACATGCAATATAATCTTTGTATTCGGCTCAATCCTTTTAGTAAAAGATTGGGCCGAGTTTAATTGCAATTCAATTAAGAGAACGGAGAGTAATTACTTGTTATCTTACTTATCCAAAGTATCCACCGCTTTAAACTCAAATTTGATCTCTTTCCATACCTCACAAGCGGCAGCTAGTTCAGGACTCCATTTGCTAGCCTCACGGATAATTGCATTACCCTCAGCAGCAAGATCACGTCCTTCATTACGAGCTTGTACACATGCTTCTAGAGCTACTCGGTTAGCTACGGCACCTGGCGCATTACCCCAAGGGTGTCCTAAAGTTCCTCCACCGAACTGTAGTACGGAATCATCCCCAAAGATCTCGGTCA